TTGAATTATGAAATAGCTCGTGCATTTCGTAATAGATGGAGGTTATTGCTCTATAGCAAATAATTACTAGTTCGTAGTTCCAGATATCTCGATTCATCCTTCTTCTGCTTCTGCTCCTACCAATGATTCATCTCTGAACCCATTCTTTCCCTCTTTTATGGTTGTATAGAAAAAAGTGCTAAATCCTTTAGGAGAACTCAAAGTCATCATCTTTTAATAAAACCCCTTTCTACATCTCCGTAGCTCAAAATAGGATCAATTAATTGATTAGCAGCCTGTATATTAACCCGTATGTCATATTATTGTGAGCTATCAATATATTTGGATGTCTTCCCTAAAATTAGAAAGTCCAACAAAATATTGGAGAATAATCATATGGGAGATCATGGATCAGAAACATAGTTTTATTCTAGATATGTATATGCTCAAACCAATCAAAAAGATTGGAAAGTTATGATATAACTATGTATCTCTCTTTATTGTTTGGAATCTAGCTGCTCCGATTCTTCCCATCGTGAGCAAAAATTGAAAGATATTCCTTGTCCGATAACGCATGTGACTATTTTATTATTCTCTTTCGGAGCAGTGGGATCTGAACCCACGACCTCCATCACCCCAAGATGGCACGCTACCAAGCTGCGCCATGCTCCGTTATAATCATAAACCAACATAAAATTGATTCAAATGTAAATGCCCGAACTTATATTTTATTTGGACGTTATATTCACAGATTACTCCCTCTGCTAGACACGTTCCATAACATTGACGATCTGGTGTAAATAAGCTAGTATGGTCCCTACGAAGCCGCCATGGTGAAATTGGTAGACACGCTGCTCTTAGGAAGCAGTGCGAGAGCATCTCGGTTCAAATCCGAGTGGCGGCATTTTTAAAATAAGATCCCCTCAATAACTTCTTCCTATGTAGCAATATCTGTTCAATCTATTTCCATTGTGATAAATAAAACTTATCTTTCCATCATAGATCTCATTTGGAAATAAAATGAATAAATGGGTTGAATATGATATTCATAACTTTAGAACATATATTGGCTCACATCTCTTTTTCTCTCATTTTGGTTGTAACTCTCATTTATTGGGGAACCTTAGTTTATCGAATTGAAGGACTAAGCAGTTCGGGAGGAAAGGGCATGATAGTTACTTTTCTTTGTACAACGGGATTATTAATTACTCGTTGGTTTTATTCGGGACATTTACCGTTGAGTAATTTGTACGAATCATTCATGTTCCTTTCCTGGAGTTCATCCGTGCTCCATATAGTTCTAGAAATACGGAGCCAAGATGATCGGTGGTTAGGTGCAATTACTGCGCCGAGTGCTATGTTAACTCATGGTTTTGCTACTTTAGGTCTTCCGGAGGAAATGCAACGATCCGGAATGTTAGTACCCGCGCTACAATCTCATTGGTCAATGATGCATGTAAGTATGATATTGTTTAGCTATGTAACCCTTTTATGTGGATCCCTAGCATCAATAGCTCTTCTAGTTATTATGTCCGGAGTAAATAGACAGGTTCTTCTCGGTGCGATGGACAATTTCTTTTCCCGATCCATTCTTCCCAATGAAAATTTTGATTCACATGAAAAAATCAAAAGTGATTTGCAATACACTTTTGATTTTTCATCAACGAATTATCGTAAATGTCAATTGATCAAACAATTAGATCATTGGAGTTATCGTGCGATTGGTCCCGGTTTTTCTCTTTCAACCATAGGTACTCTTTCTGGAGCAATATGGGCCAATGAAGCATGGGGATCTTATTGGAGCTGGGATCCAAAAGAGACTTGGGCATTAATTACTTGGACCATATTCGCAATTTATCTGCATACTAGAATGAATAAGGGTTGGCAGGGTAAGGAACCGGCAATTGTGGCTTCTTTAGGATTTTCTATAGTTTGGATCCGTTATTTGGGGGTCGATCTATTAGGAATAGGGTTACACAGCTATGGATGGTTGATCTAACATAGAACCATAAATGGACCGAATTCCCGGAGGGAAAAAAGAATAGATTCGATCCAGTTCCTTTATGTAATTGATAAGTGACATCAATAACTGGTCCAAGTTATTTCAAAGATTTATTATAGAATGATGGAATCATTACTTGAAATAACTTGAACTATATTAGAAAAAAAAAAGAGAAAGAATTGAATTGTTTATTTGCTCCATTTCATTCCATTAATCTCTCAAGTGCCGTACCAATTGATCCATGATAGATCGTTTGAAAAAGGATCCATTGGGACCTGTATCTGCCATGGAACCAAAAATTACAAAACCCATACGGGATACTGAACACTATCCTCCCTTTCCAATTCCGTTGACCCAGAGAAACTGGAGCTGCATAGACGATTTTAACCGCTCCTATCATTACCAACCACAGCGAAAATAAATATAAAATGAGCATGAGGTAGCAATTCCATGTTCGGATTAACCCATACCCTCTAATTTAAACAAGTATGTAAGGGAAAAATTGGCGATTTGATTGCATAAGTGATGAAGAACCCTAATAATAATATTATTTTTAGTATTACGGGATAATAGTTCTTATCCAATATTTATGAACCTAATGTTGGTTCATAAGATCCCTGGAGACCCATACTTCTCGCTCCGATTAGGGGAAAGATAGAACCACCTGCAGTGTACAAAATGAACTTTGTGGCCAAATATACACGTCTTTCCCCCCCCCCCTCCGCACGGATAGAAGTGGGTGAAGGGAAATTGCAGTTCCCGCATAGGAAAGAAAACTAGAATATCTCGAGAAGCAAATGATCCTAATTGGTCACTGTACATTGTTAAAATGAATTAGTAAATGAAAAAAAAAAAATCGAGGATTTTGAGTAACTAGCCAAGCAACTGAAATGTCCAAAGTGGTAAGAAATTCCGTCAAATAGGTCCAATGGAAAGTCCGTTAATTCCCAGTCTCCAATGAAAATAAATAAGATCTATCCAGTTATAATCTTTCTTTTTTGAATTGGATCAATTCATTATCGAATTGGAAATAGTAACGGACGGAATGTATAGGTAATTAAAAGGAGTTCTAGTAAACAAATACCTAGAGTATACCATCGAATCAGCTCATTCCCTCCCTCTATGGGAGGGGAAATAAAAGCATTAAGGAATCTGCAGATATGGGCGAACTAACAAATATTTTGGATCGAGCTAAGGTAATTCGCTAATTATAGAGATGGAAGAGACTTTCCATCTCTCTCTCCACTGATAAAAACCCATACTCGAGATCTTGGATCAAGTATGATAAAGGTTTTTATCAGTGGAGAAAAAAAAAAAATTGAAAATATGAGATGGATTTCACCATTTTTATTGTGCATATTGATTAGTAAGCTAGACCCATACTGCGAGTCGTCTCATGCCATAAATAAACACGTACACTCAAGAAATCTGTCGGACAAGCGGATTCGCACCGCTTACAACCTACGCAGTCTTCTGTTCTTGGAGCAGAAGCAATTTGCTTAGCTTTACATCCTTCCCAAGGTATCATTTCCAATACATCTGTGGGACAAGCTCGTACGCATTGGGTACAACCAATACATGTATCATAAATTTTGACCGAATGTGCCATTGGATCTCCATTAGTTAGTAAAAAGTTTTTTAAATTGATAAGATCATATATAGCCAAATCTTCTAATATATGCCCAATAAAGATGGCTAATAACGGGATATTATGAATATAAAACGAATCGATAATTGTACTATCAATTATGTTTGGAACCAATATGTTAAGGTTCTTTATTTTTTCAATGGAACAAAGATATTTGTCCCATTTCGATCCCTCCAGATCACCCCGAATATGGTCCAATTGTGACAGGTCATTTTCATAATGAGTTTTATATGGATGTATTCATCATGTTTTTGATCGATCATAATACTATATAGATTTCGAGAGATTCTGGTCATATAGAATAGATAAATCTTATGAGATATACCCATGATCTTTTTGGATAGAAATAGATATATTGATTCCTAATCTATAGATCATATATATGATACTCTATCACCATTTCGACAAATGAAATTGATCGATACGAGTCGATTATATGATACGATTGCCAGAACAGTAGCTGATTAAATAACTGCTTCGGCGGCTGCAATAGCTATAACAAAAAAATGTCTCCCTTTACTCGCCGACTATATTCTAAGATAATGAAAAAATGCTACTGGATTTGGATCGACCGCATGCAGTATTGGCAACACATAAGTGCTCTGTTCTGAATCGTGACCAGATAAATACCAATAGATAATGAAGAAAGCACTTCGAACTCGAATAAGTGTATGCTCGATCGAGTCTTCATTCAATTACTGATATCGGTAAACGTCCCGGAACCATATCATCATAATGAAATTCATGACGATCATAGGTCGGGAGTTCATATTCTTCAATCATCGAAAGACAATTTGTGGGACAATACTTGACATAATTTCCATGAAAGATACAAATTCATGGAAAAAAAAAAAGATTCTAAATTCCCAATAGTTTTTCCCAATATATCTTCCAAATTTCCAATCAACAATGGGTAGATTGATCAGACATACATGTATACTCCACAAGCAATACTTTGAAAGAATCCTAAGTGTATTCATCCACGAAATCGTTCTGATGGGGATGGTATCAATTTGTTATAGGGATATTTAATAGTCTAAGTAAATAATTCATGTGATATAATGATTATGCATCATTTGTATACCTGTAGCAGAAATAGATCATATATAAGATCATGTCCCCCTCTACAAAAATATGAGAGAAGGGAGTTTGTGGAAAATATAAGAAGAGAGAGTTTGCGCACCAATATCCGCTATTAAAAGCCCAGGCTATAAAAAATGAGAAGCTATACAACCCAACTCTAGCATAATCACTCTGCTAGAGCTATCCCTTTGGGATACATATTTCCCGATCGATCTTTTCGGCTTACCGTTCCGTTATTGCCTCTGCGAACATAGTAGCTAAATAATTTCATTTTGTTACATAGGGGAGATATTGAACAATTGTTCGATTAGAAACAATTTTATCAATCCTTCCCCCTATGTAAATAATCTGATAGAGTAGAGGTTCACAGTCAATAACATTTTGACTATCTAGTAATAAGTCGAAGAACACCGTGCATCGATGGATAATGAGAACCCATACTTACCATCAGGGGGTCTTTCTCTGTAGCAAGCATGATCATATTATAAATGAGAAAAAAAGAACGACTAATTGGGATTCGGGATCTCTAAAAATGGGAATTGAAAACTTTCAAATTAACGGGTTTTTAGCCCACGAATACCTAATCGACCGATTAAATCATCGTAACGAAGTTTATCCCTCTTGTAGAGATAAACCAAAAGTTGCTTACGTTTGCCCAAAATTTTCCACAAACCTCTTTGGGAAGAATAGTCTTTTCCATGCAATTGCAGATGTTGGGTAAGTCTTAGGACCCGATTGGTTAAATAAAATACCTGAGATTCAACAGATCCTCTCTCTTTATCAGGAATCAGAGACGAACTAATGGATAAATTCTTGATCATAAAAAAACAAATTTTCCCGGAGTTGAATGGAATTTTTTTTTTTTTTTTTTTTCTCGAGTCAGAAAAAAGAATTAGATCCATTCTTTCATTTTCATGGTCCATATAAGAATTCTGATTCATTCCGACCATTTCTATTGAATAAAAATTGGTCGGATTCTTTCTATCTTCTTGGAGGAATATCTGGTTTTGGACCTATGGCAAAATACGATACGAGAGGTAGAATGTTTTCACATTGATGAAACGAACAGATTGGTTCAATTTTGGCGATATCCTGAAACTCCATTGAATAAATCTATTCTTTCGATGAAAACGTAATTAAAACAAAAAATCTATCAATTGAAAGTTAGGGGATACATACGTATTCTCAACATTGCGGATCGACTCCCATCATTTGTATTGAACCAATATCTATTCATGCAAATAAGATCCTCTAATCGATAACTAGGCCAAAGAAAACGTTTAATTTTTTGTGTTGTATCTGCGCTAAGATGTTGGTCTCTTCCCATGAGTTCTTCGTCATTTTGTATGTCTATTTCTTTTCCATTAGAAAATCCCGCATGATCGTTTTCTGGATCAAACCGATTCAGGATTCTAAATTCTCTGCGACGTTTTGGAAGCAAAATATCTTCTAAATTGAGGGAACTCAAAATGTTTTTTCCATCCCCCATAATTTCCCCGCGTTGCACAGATCCATCATAAAGATTTCCATCCATCCATTCCCGAGCTCTATTTTGAAACTTCAATGAAATACTTATGATTTTATACATCAGGAATTGGTCATTCGGTATGCTTGATAAACGATATGGTTCGGAGACTATTATTTTTTTATCTTCCCATATTTCATTTCCGCTGCTTACCTTTCTCGGAACATCCCCCTGAATAAGATCATCTTCCCGTATTTCATTTTCATTGCTATCCTTCTTCAGAAGAAGGAACATTAGATTCAGGTTAACATTTCGCTCTTGGATATTGGTCCAAAGATATTGGTCTGTATCCTTAATTCCGGACATAACCCTGCAAATATTCGACAGCTTTAATACACTTTCTTCCCCTATAGCTTGTACCGTTTTGTATTGAACAAGAACTTTATGAGTTCGTTGATCTTTTACTTTACCAGTTTGTTTATCTTCTACTTTACCAGTTTGTTTATCTTCTACTTTACCAGTTTGTTTATCTTCTACTTCACCAATTTGTTGGTCTTCTACTTCAACAGTTTGTTGATCTTCTACTTCACCAGTTTGTTGATCTTCTACTTCACCAATTTGTTGGTCTTCTACTTCACCAGTTTGTTGGTCTTCTACTTCACCATATTCATCGTTCCGATTATGCTCTTTTCCTTTTTTGTTCTGAACATATGATCTAGCACCTATTCCTTGTTCCATAACATTTGTTGTTTCCTTCCGTTCTTCTTCCTCCATCTTTTTCCGGTCTCGTTCTTCTCGTAAAAACGATTTTCTTGGTACGGGCTTCGATTTAGTGTCATATATATTATGGATTCCCAAAAGTTCCGGGAATAACCAGAATTTTAGATCTAATCCGGATCCTCTCTTCTCGATTTCCGGAGAATCCATAATGCTAACATTGTCTTTTCGCGCCTCATCAATCCCCTGCTGATTCGTAATAAAATCAGTCTTCTGCCTGTCAATCATTGTTGTATGATTGTAAGTACAAGAACGTATAGCATCGTAAATATCAATAATAGAACGATGACCATTCACGATATTGAAATCGGTACCCTTCCAATCCTCCTCGAGGATATCACGAATCAACTTTTTCCTGAGAATTCCTTCACGATCGGTAATATCTTGATCATTTGGTATATCAGGTTGTACTGGTGGTTCGTTAATATCTGAATCTTTTGCCAAATTGAGAATATCTGAATCTTTTGTCGAATTGAGAATATCCAAATCTTTTGTCGAATCGAGATAACTATATGATAAGAGATCGTATCTGTAACGTTTGTTCATTTTCCGAAGTAGTTTCAAAGAAGGTTCCATCACAGCTGCAAATATAGAATCTTTTTGTTGTTCATAGGGAATTAATCGTTCTTCATAGCACGTACATTGCTTACTGACTCTATTTCTCCATTTCCGTGGGTTTATACTAGACCATATCTGTGGGGATAAATGGTACCGGTCAGAACATTTCAACCATTGTTTCCAGTCATTCTCCTTCAGATCTTGTGGTTTCTCGTGATCCAATATTCTTTGTATATCTAAGAATTCTTTGATCTTATTTTTTATCAAGGGATATGATGTTTGGGCTCGAGATTCTAATAAATACTTTGAATAGGACCTGTTCATTGTCTTTATCTGCCATATTTTGTGAAATACATATGCTTGGGACATTGAGCACATGTTTCGATCAGGACGAATTTCAAAATCTTGTATTTTTTCGTTGATCAAATAGTAGTTGGTAATTTTATCTCTATTTCTTCTTGAAATATCATTATTGAGAATGAATATTCGTCCGTAAATTGTTGCTATATTCCCCGTGGATCGGATCCAAGCGGATCGAATCCAAAATTGAATATTTGACCCGATGAAATGAATAACACTTGGTAAAAGATCTCGGTCATTTTTGATAAAAAGTTTCAAAAATTTCATTGAATAGAAGCTTTTTCGGATTAATTGGACACTTTTATTTCGAAATCGACCAGGTATTCGCCGAATCTGAACCAATCGCTTTTTTAATGTTGATCCCGACATATTAAAACTCCCCTTCGATCCGGTATTAATCTCTGAATCCACCAGAGACATTCTAGTTATAGGAGAGCTATTTATGATCGCGATAGATTCGATCCGTTCCTTCATTGTGGTCGTCCGATCATCTGGATCTTTAACATTAATTGTTCGGGTTCCATATCCAAATTGATCATTAACTTCTGGTGAATCATTTGCACTACCCATAGAGGTAGTCTCACTCAGTAATTTATTTTGTATCCGGTCATTCAGTTCACTCTTGTCTATATATCTAACTCGTGGAACGCGTCCTATTCCTGTAGATCCCATCAATCGTCTCTTCCATTTTTTGAAGATAATAAATTCTCTCCTCAACCCTCTTTTCAATCTTTTGAAAATGAGAAATCCTCTTTTCAATTTTTTGAAGATCAATTTTTTGAAGATAGGTTTCAAAAATTGGGAAAAAGGCCCTAGCTTTGGGTTTGGATCACCATAAGGTACGTCAGTTTCCAATCCAAGGGTCGTTAAATAACTCCAACGCAATCTTTTTTCAAATCGGGGTTTGGATCTATGCCAAGGCTTCAAACGAAAAGGAAATAGAAGCTTTATCTGCATACCATTTTTTTTCCATTTGTCTGGGAATTCTGTTTGGGAAAATTCGGTACCATCAGGAGCGCATCTTATATGCACTTCTCTCCTCATTTCTTCCCAATCTTCGGAAAATTCGGGGACTTGAAATATTAATATACGACCAATATTTTTGGCTATTATAAGCGATGGTAATATTATACGTTTTCTAAGAATTGATTGAGCCACTAATAATAAACCTCTTAAATGGTTCAATTCCGACCACAGTGCACATAAGGACTCAACGATTGTCAGACTGTAGGGGACCGGCTCAAATTCTTTGGATCTCTGGATTTTTTTCCTAATTTCTTTCTTGATTTGTTCTGTATAAACTCTATCAGAATCGGGCGTGTCGTAATAATCTTTAGGATAAGTGGGTATTTCCATTCTTACCAAAAAGAAAAAGGAATGTACATTCGGTTGTATCCCCTTCCATATCATAATTTTACGTCTTTGAGCACGTATGGATCCTACGATTAAGGACCGGCGATAATCTGACTCGGGAAAATAACGTTTCATAACTATTTTTCTTTGCCCAAGACGAAAAGTCAGCGTACTTCTGACCTTTCTTGAACGAACCCTATTCGTTGTGGCTAAAACTGCGGTTAGCTCATCATAGTCGCCCATCATCAAACCAGAGGACCATCGAGGCACATGTTTCCGGATCTCTCTAATTTGGAGAGGTTCTTTTAATAGTATTTCCCTGTAAAGGGTAATAAAATCTTTTGTTTGCGTTGAATCATCCGTAGATACATTTCCACGAAATTTCCGTAGTATTGTCCACTCGTGTTGCGCCAAAGACTCGAAAAGTAAATTCTGTTCCGAAGTAACCTTTTCTTCCGTAGTAAAAAGATAAAGAATCAATTCCCATTTTATGGTACCTGTGGGTGCAACGTTTCTACCGTCGATTCGGCTGTAAATATTTACCAAATAGTTTGTGTAGATTCGTTCATTACATGAAGCAATTTCCGGTACAATATCTATATAGGCTACTCGAAGGGCTATTTCCAACCACAATAAATGTATCAACGAATCATCCTCTTTTGCATAGATCTCTTGAATCTGATCAGAAGGCATTTCCAACAAATCTTTTGGATAGATCAGGTTACCAAAAGAATAATCTATATCCGAAGAATCTATATTCGACAAATATTCTTCAAAGATCTTCCTTGCTTGATTTGGAATTATTCGTTCTGCTAAAAGCCGTTTCGAAATAGGTTCAACTTTTACTCTTTTCGATGATTTAGTGATCGGAATGAGCGAACGAACAGTATCTGTAGGTAAGGGTTCCCAGGGTAGTCGAAAGCTTTCGTGTTCCAATTCCTGCCAATGATGAGAGATATGGTACCCATGCCCAAATGGATCATTTGGTAATCCCTCTTTACGGTCTTTCATAAATACCTCTGTAAAATCCGAAAGATTCGAAATGATCGAATCGTTCAGCATTCGGGGGGACTCAATTTTGTTAATTGTTCCACGGAATGCCCCATTAAGGAATGGATCATACATTTCAGTAAAAGAATCTCCCTCAGAATTGGAGAATTGAACTCTACTTTCCATAACATTTCCAACAGGAGATCCATTGCTTAGAGCTTTCACTCGATCCAAAAATTCATTCCCTAAATAATCTCTTCTTCTTTTAATGGTATGGATCCATCTATGATAAGGATCCTCAGATGAGCAAGAAATACCTGAAAGATATCTATATTTATCGAGCTTTTCCCCAAGAACCAATACACTAGGTAAAAACGTAAAAGAGATTCTTTGTTTTCCATCACTCAAATATGTGCCAAAAAAATATTGAGAGACTTCGGTCCTCACAGGACCTAGTCGAGTAAATGGGCTATTCCCGATATATCGTATTGGCCGATAAGCTCTATTATGATCAAAGAACATAATGGGCCATGGTCGCTTGAACCATGATAATTTTTCTTCCTTCTTAAGTCCTTTAATTTTTTTTGAATCTATAGCCAAAGAGCTATCATCTATAGCCAAAGAGCTATCATCTTCATCTATAGCCAAAGAGCTATCATCTATAGCCAAAGAGCTATCATCTTCATCTATAGCCAAAGAGCTATCATCTATAGCCACAGAGATATCATCTATAGCCACAGAGATATCATCTATAGCCACAGAGTGGCTAGTCACAGAGCGATCATTTTTGGCGTCATTATTTCTCTTTTTAAGAAAAGGTGATGGAGCTCTACCTAAATAGAATGAACAATAAGAAAGAAGAAGTAGACTAAAGGTTCGATGGATATAACGTTTTAATATAGTATAATTGATAGGTGAATTACGTTCTATACGGAAAGATACCAATTTTGTCAAAATTATGAATAGAATATGACCACCCAACCAACCGCAAAAACTACTTATCACAAATGATATATTACCGCCGTAACGAAAAAGAAAGAGGTTCACCAGTCTTGTTAATACGGGATTTGCTAAAATAATGGGATTACACAATTGAAGAATTAGACCACTCATAAATAGACTTATAATTTTTGGATTGTTGATCGAATTTATGGGGTGCAGAGATTCAGAACTTGAAGGTTCTTTGTTCATTTTATAAAAACGAAAAAACATGTATGGTACGACCAATAAAGTTATTGCGTGAGGTTTCCACAACGCTGCATAGATGGGCGAATAGTACATGGACAAAAAGACTATTAATTGTCCCGTAATAGAACCACTTATAGCTATTATACCATAGAGAGTTTCTCCCAAAAAGAAAGATCTCATGGAATATATTTTAGAAGGACCGAAAGGCAATGTAGTGAGAAATCCATAATATAGCCCAAATAAAATGATCGGACCTGAGACTTCTATCCATGATGATAATGGATCCCATAGTAGACCAAGTACTCTTATCATATCGAAACTCCTTTTTGATCGAAATAAAAGAATGGGAAATAGGAATAGAATAAATAGATCTGGTATCCCCCATATATATATGGGAGATACAGATAGGAATAGTTATCATTTTATACATCCATAAATTTGATTTAACAGAATAGATTCCAATATCTAACATATTGAAAATAGAAAATCGATTTTGAATAGATATTATAACATCTGGATATATACATATGCTATTAATACAAATATTCTCTGTTATTTTATCTAGGAGTAGGAGTACTGGTATAGAACTCGTTTGTATTTCTGACCAGGGTGGTCCGATCCAAGTTATCTAAATTTTCGTTACGTCGTAGAGGGCGGGTAACCAATTCAAGTACATCTCTCGCATTGGCAAATCCATGAATCTGGGCAAAAGTAAATTCAACTGACCATTTAGTACCAATTCCTCTCGCCCCTAACGGGTTAGCATGAGCCATTCCGGTGATGGCTAAGTCGGGTTGTAGCTCGCGCATACGTCGTATCTGATTCGAATTGTCTGGTTTCTCCACAATTCGTGGTATTGGTATACACATTCTTATACATGTATCTTTTAAAAGTGCTAATTCAGCAGCTTGATACCGTTTATCCATATATGGAATACCAATTTCATAAACGATCATACCACATCTGATTAAGAATCTTGCTAGAGATATTTCTAGGAGATTATCTCCCATGAAAAATACAGATTTCCCGCGTACCAAATCAAGATAATCCTTTAAACTCTCCCATATCCGTTCCTCTCTTTCCTCTAGACTCTGGGTCTCAATACCAAATACAGGACAAATCTTTTCGATCCAAGCACGCGTTCCGTCCGGACCAATAGGAAAAGGAGCTACGATTAATTCACATTTTTTTCGTCTTATCAAAGTTGTTGCTGTACGACTCAAAAATGGGTTAACGCCACAAACATAAACTCCACCACCCAGTGATGGAAGATCGGCATATCTCTGAGCGGGCAACCAACCCGATACCTTGATGAATTGGCGTCTTAATTCTGTATTAAGTTGAGAGACCAAATTCGAAGGTAAAGACCCAAAAAGAACTAAGGGAGGATGATTTGCATATTCTACCAATTTCTTTTCCTTAAGAAGAGGAAAAGGGAATAAATTTGTTTTTGTTCTAGTTTTTTTTGATTCACCAACGGGGAATTCCTGTTCTGGACAACGATGTGCCATTACAGCTAACACAGTATCTTCCCCTTGAGTAAAAGCATAATCCAGTCCATTTGCTCTTGCCACTAAAATTGGTACTCCAATTTCATATTCCAACTTGGGTGCCATACCTTCCAAATCCATTTTTATTATTTCTGTAGTACAAGTGCCTATCCATATGATGACGCTGGGGTCTCTATCTTTTTTTATCCGAATACAAAGCGTTTTCAATTCCCCATAATCGTTCAAATGGGCCGAGATATCCCCTTCTTCTAATTCTGCCATTGCATAGCGGGGTTCTGCAAAAATCATAACTCCAAGTGCATTTTGCAAAAAATAACCACATGTTTTTGTGCCCACTACCAAAAAGAAACTGTCTTCAATCTTTTGATACAACCAGGATACACAGCTAATGGGACAAAAAGTATGATAATTACCCGTTTCACATTCAAAAGTTATAGTTTCATCAATTTTGGCCGGCATAATAGGGAGGGGAAGAATAAATGGCTGGGGATAAATAAGGAAAAGAAATAATGAATAAAAAGGATAATAAGAAGAAAGAATCAAATTGACAACGAATTGTGAATTAATTGTTGATTCTAAATTCTCGTAAACCCAAGTAAATTCTCCTGATTCTTTTTTTTCTGTCCCCCACCACCAATGGGATTTAGATAAAGATCAGAGAGTAAACTGAATAATTCCCGATCTGGAATCTCTTTTGGGACAATACCTTCTGGTTGGGACAATATTTGATCTGCTATATCTAGATAATATTTACACACATAGTTAAGGGATGGTTCAGATCCAACCATTTCAAATAAGGTTTTACCCTTTACTCTGGAAACTCGGATATCCTCGATAATAGGTAATACTTCTATTACGGGCATTGGACAGGCTTCTACATATTTATTGATAAGATCTCTTCTAGATGTACGATTTCCAACCAAGCCTGCTAATCGGAGTGGATGTGTACGAGCTTTTTCCCTTATAGAGGCAGTAATACGATTAGCTGCAAATAATGCATCGAATCCATTATCTGTAATTATTATACAATAATCTGCATAGTTCAATGGAGCGGCAAAACCTCCACAAACCACGTCGCCTAATACATCGAATAATATAATATCATATTCGTAAAATGCATTTAATTCTTTTAACAACTTCACAGTTTCTCCCACCACATATCCTCCACATCCGGCTCCTGCGGGTGGACCCCCTGCTTCCACACAATCCACCCCTCCATAACCCTTGTGAATTACATCTTCGGGCCAAATATCCTCGTAATGATAATCTTTGGATTGTAAAGTATCTATAATTGTAGGTATTAGAAATCCTGTAAGAGTGAAAGTACTATCGTGTTTGGGATCACACCCAATCTGTAACACTTTTTGACCACGTCTTGCTAGGGCGACTGAGATATTACAACTAGTCGTTGATTTACCGATTCCGCCTTTTCCGTAAACTGCTATTTTCACCCGCCAATCCTCCTTTATCTAAATCTAAAAATGATCTCTTTATTTCAAGCTTCTATATAATCGAATTATAACTTTTTAAAGTAAGAAAAGAATTGAATGGTAGTAATAATAATAATAGATCTTATTGTATTTATAGTTCAATAACTCTAGGGTGGGGTGTACACAAAGTTCCAAGAGTTACGGAAAAACCTTATTTAGTTTCTCAATAGTTCATGCATGTTCATGGGTCGGTCCAAAGAACAAGAGTCTTTAACGTCTATCGGATCTAACCCTCTTTTTTCCTCAGTAGCTCAGTGGTAGAGCGGTCGGCTGTTAACTGATTGGTCGTAGGTTCGAATCCTACCTGGGGAGATCCATTTTATTTAAAACCTATTTTATTCAGAATAGGGCTCGCTTTGACCGTTAGGGGTAGGTCAAACATTACTTGTCCTTATATATGCATGCAAAATCGCCACAGGATCAAGATAGAGTCCCAGTAGTCCAGGAAAAGAAAGATGGAAACAACGGTCTCTTCGAAATACTGAAAAGTTCGGAGAAACAAATACATCGTTCTCCCGATGTCTGATGTGATGACATTTCCAGAGCTGAACTGAAGGGGAAGAGGCCTCTATTCGGTCGACCCGTTACTAGTCGCT